ATTTGGAAGACGGGCCTTACGTTCGGTTCGAAAGGCATGGTTTTAGTATGTCTAAAAATGGGGCCCCCTCACTAGTCCGGCTAGCTAGTGAGCGGTTCTTTCGGGCGGGAAGCAGGCCGGGCCCTACGCGCGGGCATCCCCCGCAACGCAAGCAGCATTGTTCGCCACTACCCGAAAAGCAAAAGATTCGAGAGTCCAGGCTGAAAATACATGCATAGATAGTGGTCTAATGACAAGGGCCGACGACGGAAGCTCGGGACGGAGCCGTATGATGCGGAAGTATCACGTACGGTTCCCTGAGAAGGGAGTGGCTACCTACTGGAGCTTCGACCAACCACTACTGGTCAATTCCGCTTTGGGGCCACCCCTTACTCTACCATTATTATAGGGGTATGGGGTTCGAGACAAAGAAAGATCAAGGCAGCATATCAGTTTTTCCTTTATACTTTACTTGGATCTGTTTTTATGCTATTAGCTATTCTGTTGATTCTTCTCCAAACAGGAACCACCGATTTACAAATCTTATTAACCACAGAATTTAGTGAGCGGCGCCAAATCTTTTTATGGATTGCTTTTTTCGCCTCTTTCGCTGTCAAAGTTCCTATGGTACCAGTTCATATTTGGTTACCCGAAGCTCATGTAGAGGCACCCACGGCAGGATCCGTTATCTTGGCAGGAATTCTTTTAAAATTGGGAACTTACGGGTTTTTAAGATTTTCAATACCCATGTTTCCTGAAGCGACACTTTGTTTCACTCCTTTCATTTATACTCTAAGCGCGATTGCTATAATATATACTTCCTTGACCACTTTAAGACAGATCGATCTTAAGAAGATCATTGCTTACTCCTCAGTAGCCCATATGAATTTTGTGACTATTGGTATGTTTAGTCTGAACATACAGGGAATTGGAGGTAGCATTCTACCGATGTTAAGTCATGGACTGGTTTCTTCAGCCCTTTTTCTATGTGTTGGTGTTCTATATGACCGACATAAGACTCGACTTGTTAGATATTACGGAGGTTTAGTGAGCACCATGCCGAATTTCTCTACCATTTTCTTCTTTTTCACTTTAGCCAATATGAGTTTACCTGGTACTAGCAGCTTTATCGGGGAATTTCTCATCTTAGTAGGAGCTTTCCAAAGAAATAGCTTAGTAGCCACATTAGCAGCGCTTGGGATGATTTTAGGCGCGGCCTATTCCCTTTGGCTATATAATCGTGTGGTTTCTGGAAATTTAAAACCCGACTTCCTCCATAAATTCTCCGATCCAAATGGCAGAGAAGTTTTCATATTTATACCCTTTCTTGTTGGAGGGGCGACCGTCCGTTAAACTACCAAAGAAAAAAAGGGTAAACCAATGTGATCATGACATTGTAGGTGCTTGCGATGGGACGGATGCGACTTCCCTCAGTTGGTTTGGGTGGCATAGCCCGTTGCGGAAGTCCCCCCCCTTTTTTTTTCCATTTCTTTAGTCTTTCGTTTAGGGAGCCAAAGCTTTACTTTTTAAATTAAATAAGGCTCGCGCAGGGGCGCTCACGTTTTTTGGCTGAGCCGTATCTTGTTGGGTGAGACCGAGAGAAAGAAAGGACGGAGGTTACCCTGGTAATGGCATTTCTCGACCGTGTCTCCGAGGGACAGTTGAACGAGCGACTCATGAATGCTGCCAGATCGAACGAGCCAATAACTCGAACGCTTTCGGTCTGTTTTTTGAGCAAGAATCGCAGCGTTACCTTACCTTCACCATGATACAGACTCCAAGTTCTTATGGCAGAGCACGAGGAGATTTTTCATCAATATGATGATGAGAATAGAAACCAGAAGCACGACCGGAGTCTTCGTGGTCCAAGATAAGAAAACCATCAATAAGAGTAACGTAAGCATGAGACTTTTTGGTAGTACCGGTGAACCAGATGGCCGCGGCGATAGAATCTGGGACGGAGGACTCGTAGTATCTCTCTAGATCTGGCAAAAGCGAAAGACCCCCTAACGTAATTCGAATGGAGGCTGACTGCTGAGCCCACTCTGGCCTCGAAGGGCAAGCCCCCGTGGTTGCGAGCTGGAGCTGCCATTGCTTATGGCTAGAGCAATGGGAGGGGGCCCCGCAGAGAGAACAGTAAGGATAACGAGCGCTCCGCCCGCCAAGCGGGCGGCAGGAGCAGCAGGCAAGTGCTTGGTAGGCTAACAGCCCGGTGAACCGGGAAGAGCACTCGACGAAAGGAGGACACACTAAGCAAGTACGAAAAATTGGCCCTGCTCCGCTTTCTTAAAAGCAAGGTGACCCCTGTTAAGGAGGTCAAACCAAGGACCTATGGAAGTCGGGGCTCGTCCCTGGTCAATATTGGATCAAACAATAGGAGGCCGTAGCGCTGACCTCTTTTTTGATTGATTCAATACAAGAGGGGAAAAGATCGTAAAGTTCCCTACCGAGACAACAGAAACTATCAACGGATCTTCTGCGCGCTGGGCATACTTCTTCCGTGCGTCTTTCTCGTGGCGGAAACAGAACAACAGGGAAAGACCCGGCCGACCTGCCCAGGTCGCCTTGGCGAGCTTTATTTAAGAGAGACTGGGGAGTAAAAAGACTTCCGTTTCCGTTCTTGGTTTGCTCTTCGCCTCTCGCTCTTTTTCGTAGTTGGGAAGAGGGAAGGAGTCTAAATCAATGGACATTAATGAACCATCATTGATGGACGTTGCACATGACACGATCAATTCGACTCAAGGTCCTTCGCTAATAGAAGTAGCTTACTCTCCTAGTAGCGAAGGAAAAGGGCAGGGCTCTTTTTTCGTAGTAATAGTGGGCGGGTCTCATGAGATCTATGCCGGCCGCAAAAATCAAACGAAGGTCGAAGGACCATTCGATATGATTAAGGGGCATAGCGGCGCCCTCGACTGGCGCCATTCCCCGACCTAGCAGCAGACGGGCGGGCCGTGCCTGAATTCAGACCAGACTTTTCTTTGTTTGAGCTGTTCCCACGCACGCAGAACGGAAGATCTCAGTTGTCCTGGACTGGACAAGTACGTAGGGCCCCCGTTGAACAGAGTTAGGTTATTACCTGCCTCTACGGAATAAGTTTACTTTGTACCGTCCGGAGGTCATATAGATCGGAACCCGGAGCGATAAGAACGAAAGCCCTACCCACAGCTACAACTACTGGCACTTCAAAAGGCTTAGATTTTAAGGTAATTCCTATTTGCTTACTTGATAGAGTAAGGGCGCTACTGAAAGCTTTTTTAGGTCGTGTAAGAGGTGTAAGCCTCGAAAGCCTTTGGTATTTCGGTAGAGCGAGCAGCCCTTAAACCAAAAAATTTTTATAGTACCTTCTCCTATTTCTTCATTTCATTCTTTATTTGGCCCGCTTCAAACAAAATGAGAAAAAGGGGGAGGCCTTTTGATTCGAAGTCACTACAAAAAAAAATTCAAAAAACTTTCGAAGGAAAGGCCTTCGCATTCCTAATCCGGTAGGGCCGGGCAGCTTTAGCTTGGCGAATCGCATCCCCGCGCAACGACATCGCTCTTTACCGTTCTCGCTCAGTCTTTGCAACGGCCAGGAAGGCAGTCGTAGAAGCGAAGCCTATCGCCCCGCCGACCATCAAATACGAGATTGGGCCCCTTCTCAAAAATTGGATGGAATGGCCCACCCCACCCAAGAGCGCTTATGTCATATGGGAACTCATGGCTGGAAACAATCCTTATGGTTTTGATATCCGGTAGGAATAATAAGAATCAAAGTCCAGGTTGGTTGGTGAGCCTAGTGATAGGAAACTATCTAGCTTGGTTCGGAGAGCACTTGTTGGGTTAAAGATTTTTTTTGCTAGATGTTATGGCCTAAATGCTGAACTATTGACTCTACTTGTTTGGATGGGTGTTCACCCCAAAGTGTTCCCGGACCGCATGCATACATCCGTAAGTAACTTAGTGCAACATGGAAAATTTCATTGAGAGGAATCAGCAAAGAAAATAAAAAAAGGTCCATTTTTGTGTATTTGAAAGATTGTCCTCGGGCTGAAGAGTGTCCACATGAGTTCGTTCAGGTGTCTACACAGGCCTGTGGTCTTCTTTTATATTCTGTCGTGAGTTAAGATTGCTCCACCTAAGTAGAACGAAAAGGAAGATTTTATCTATGTCGTTCTTTTAGTCAGTGGATGTTACAACGCTTCAATCAGGCTTTGAGACCTAAGAACTCAATTTCGTAAGCGAATATGCCAGATTGAATGTCAATGCTCTCATTTCCTGAAACCAACCCCCAAAGTAAATGATATTAAAATAGCATATGTAAATAAGTTTAAGATCAAGTTCTTCTGTTCTCTCAGTTCCTTTCTTCCCCGAGACAATCTCTAAAATACAATCTCACATGTCGGTTGTTAACCAAGGGTATACCACTTGAGGGAGGGCAAAATCAATCAGATTCTGACCTGAAAAGAATGAATTTCTCTTGAACTTCTCCACTTCCCACCTAGAGCAGCTTCGCTCGCGGTGATCTAATTATTGGACTAGCTGAACTAAGACTAAGTAGATCTTCTAGAACGACTGCCGGACCATTCCATTCATTGTCTTCTTCTCAACCTCTCCTCTCCTCGGTGACTCTGAACTACCAAGCCAATCTCTAGTCGAAGGTAGTTTACTTGCTTACTCAAGAGAGTCAAAAAAGAGGGACTGCTACTCTTTTTTACCTACTTATCTAACCACCCTTTTTTGCAAGAGACGCTTTGTCCACTTCCTAGCCAAAGCCCAATTCACCACGTGAAAGTTCGTCACTATCAATAGCTCCTTACTTAGACCCTTCCTTCCCCATAGCCACTGGCTCACGACCTTTCGACTCTCGCTAAAGAAGAGAAATTCACCCTTAACTTCTCATACCGGATAGGCTCTTGGACTTGGAGCTCACAAATGCGCCGTTTGAGTGAACGAATGCGCTGTTATGAGCTAACGAGTTTTCCTGTTTTTCTGCTGAACTCGGAGAAGAGGAGGTAGCGGTTCGTGCTTGAGTTGAATCACTT